TTATTTCTTTTTAATAAATTAATATTAAAAAAAAAAAAAAAAAATTAAAATGAGAAGACAAGATAAGAAGAATAATAAAATGATAAATATAAATCATAATGATATATATATATTTCGAATATATATATTTCATGTAGATGTAGAAAAATGAGATGAAATAAATAAATCTATTTATGTATTTCTACATTACTTGCACTTATTATATACTCAATTATTATATATATTCACTTATTATATACTCATTATATATATTCACTTATAACTTATACTCACTTATAGTATAATGTATAATTAATTTAGTATAATTAATTCACTTTTCACTTATAGTTATAGTATAATTCTAATTTATTATGAATTAGAATTATACTATAACTAATTCGTAATTTCGAAATTAATTATTGTTATAAGATATTTTTATAACAATATAAGAATAACAGGTACAAATATTAAATCGAGGTACCCATTCTATGATAACTTTCACCTTATCCTCTATTATCACCCCTATTTTAGACTTCTTATCCCCTATTTTAGTGCCTTTAGTAGGCCTAGTAGTTCCGGCAATGGTAATGTCTTCCTTATCTCTTCATATTCAAAAAAACAAGATTTTTTAGGTCTAGTGTGACCCAATTTTATCCCCTTTTTGAAGACTTAGACTTACATCATAACACAGATATCTATTTAGTTGAATATGATATAAAATGCGGGTTCCTCCTAACAGAAATGAATGAGCTCTTATGCATGCGTAAATAAGATATAGGGTTAAATGAATTCTAGCTAGTTTCAAAAAGATCCGGATCATCGGATACCAGAGATGTTTGAAATGGAAAGTTAATGTATCTAAATCTATGTAGAGATCTATAAAAGATCATATGAAGGGGATGTTATTATTTTAGATCTAACCAATTCGATGAATTACTTCGGGAGTTGCATATCAGAATTAGGGCTAGTTGATGAGAGTTACTTCGGAAACAAAAAGAGTAAAGTCAAAAAATTTTGGTTATTTTTTCAATTCCAATAAAATTCAACTGGATCTAGTATGACTTGGCGATCAGAACATATATGGATAGAACTTATAACGGGGTCTCGAAAAATAAGTAATTTTTCCTGGGCCTTTATCTTGTTTTTAGGTTCATTAGGATTCTTATTGGTTGGAACCTCCAGTTATCTTGGTAGAAATTTGATATCTTTTTTTCCGTCTCAGGCTATTCTTTTTTTTCCACAGGGAATCGTGATGTCTTTTTATGGTATCGCAGGTCTCTTTATTAGCTCCTATTTGTGGTGCACACTTTCGTGGAATGTGGGTAGTGGGTATGATCGATTCGATAGAAAAGAAGGAATTGTGTGTATTTTTCGTTGGGGATTCCCTGGAAAAAATCGCCGAATCTTCCTCCGATTCCTTATGAAAGATATTCAGTCCATAAGAATAGAAGTTAAAGAAGGTATTTATGCCCGCCGTGTCCTTTATATCGAAATCAGGGGACAAGGGGCCATTCCCTTGACTCGTACTGATGAGAATTTAACTCCACGAGAAATGGAACAAAAAGCTGCTGAATTGGCCTATTTCTTGAGTGTACCAATTGAAGTATTTTAAAATGAACTGAAGCTTCCTCATCAAAAGAAGGGGAAAAGTACTCGTTCTTTTTCTATATCATATTCTATATCATAACTTAACTGAAGTTACTTCAGAAAGTTCATTTGAGACAAAGTGGATCAGACATATATGGAAGACCGGAACTTTTTTTGTCTGAAAAATGTTCTTTTATGCATATTATGGACACCTACTCAACTTATGTTAGGTACAATATTTTGACTTGAAAAGTTAGCCGCAGATAGATTTCGTAAATTCTCTTTTTTTATTTTTATTTAATCTAATTTAATCTAAATTAAATCGAATTGTCCTTTCTTTTGAGCCTTTCTTTTTGGCTCCTTAATGAACAAATGATTGGATCTCGTATAACTAGAACAACTATTGAATTTCTGTCTTGTTTTGCGACTCATTTTTGATCATCAAATTTCTTCATTAATTTATTTCAATTCTGCTTGTATTATATGTGGCCAGCTTAACTTTTTCGAAACATTTGATATACGTGTTTCGCCTCCAAATATGAATAATAGTTATTCGTTAAAATAACTCTTTCGGGCATTCGGAACAACTGCCTCAAATTTGACCAATTGATACATTCAAAAATAAAAAATATTTTTTCATTTGAATTCCAAGTGGACTCTTATTCTATTTATGTATTCTTTCTAGATTCAAGGGCGAACTGCTAAATCTGAATCACAAATAAAAAAAATAGAGAATAGATTACTAGGTTTGATACCTTGTAATAAAACTTCTACTTGATAGAAATATTAGATCACATAGAGTCGACGAATAAGGTGTATTCATAAACAATTTACAGATGAAAAAAATGGCAAAAAAGAAAGAATTCACTCTCCTTCTATCTCTCGTATCGATAGTCTTTTTGCCTTGGTACATCTCTCTCTTATTTAATAAAAGTATGGAATCTTGGATTACTAATTGGTGGACTACTAGGCAATCTGAAACTTTTTTGAATTATATTCAAAAAAAGAGTATTCTAGAAAAATTCATAGCATTAGAGGAACTTTTTCTCTTGGAAGAAATGTTAAAGGAATACCCGGAGACACATCTGCAAAAGTTTAGTATAGGAATCCACAAAGAAACAATCCAACTGATCAAGATGCACAATGAGGGTCGTATTCATACGATTTTTCACTTCGCGACAAATCTAATCTCTTTCATTATTCTAAGTGGTTATTCTATTCTGGGTAATGAAGACCTTGTTATTCTTAACTCTTGGGTTCAGGAATTCCTATATAACTTAAGCGATACAATAAAAGCTTTTTCTATTCTTTTATTAACTGATTTATGTATCGGATTCCATTCACCCCATGGTTGGGAACTAATGCTTGGCTTTGTTTATAAAGATTTTGGGTTTGCTCATAATGATAAAATAATATCTGGTCTTGTTTCCACTTTTCCAGTCATTCTAGATACAATTTTAAAATATTGGATTTTCCGTTATTTAAATCGTGTATCTCCATCACTTGTAGTGATTTATCATTCCATGAATGACTGAAAATGGATCCAACGTGATCTTAATCCAATTCTAATGTTTGTTACTTTGTACATAAGCAAAGTGTTCAAAATCCTACTTACGTTTTTCTATTTTTATCCATCTAGTATATTCTAGTAAAATTATTTCATTAAATAGCAGAATCATGGATAGGGAACTATACTAGCGACCTACCTAATTTATTGTAGAAATTTTCGAGATCAATGATTGGACCATGCAAACTAGAAATACTTTTTCGTGGATAAAGGAACAGATTACTCGATCCATTTCCATATCGCTTATGATATATATAATAACTCGGACATACGTTTCAAATGCATATCCTATTTTTGCACAACAGGGTTATGAAAATCCACGAGAAGCAACGGGCCGTATTGTATGTGCCAATTGCCATTTAGCTAATAAGCCCGTGGATATTGAGGTTCCCCAAGCAGTACTTCCTGATACTGTATTTGAGGCAGTTGTTCGAATTCCTTATGATATGCAACTGAAACAAGTTCTTGCTAATGGGAAAAAGGGGGGTTTGAACGTAGGGGCTGTTCTTATTTTACCTGAGGGGTTTGAATTAGCTCCCCCCGATCGTATTTCTCCTGAGATGAAAGAAAAGATAGGCAATCTTTCTTTTCAGAGCTATCGCCCCACTAAAAAAAATATTCTTGTGATAGGTCCTGTTCCTGGTCAAAAATATAGTGAAATTTCCTTTCCTATTCTTTCCCCCAACCCCGCTACTCAAAAAGATGTTCATTTCTTAAAATATCCCATATACGTAGGGGGAAACAGGGGGAGGGGCCAAATTTATCCCGACGGGAACAAGAGTAATAATACGGTTTATAATGCTACAGCAGCTGGTATAGTAAATAAAATCATACGAAAAGAAAAAGGGGGGTACGAAATAACCATAGCGGATCCATCGGATGGACGTCAAGTGGTTGATATTATTCCTCCAGGACCCGAACTTCTTGTTTCCGAGGGTGAAACTATCAAACTGGATCAACCATTAACAAGTAATCCTAATGTGGGTGGATTTGGTCAGGGAGATGCCGAAATAGTACTTCAAGATCCCTTACGGGTCCAAGGCCTTTTGCTCTTCTTGGCATCGGTTATTTTGGCACAAATCTTTTTGGTTCTTAAAAAGAAACAGTTTGAGAAGGTTCAATTGTCCGAAATGAATTTCTAGATCCGTGAATTTATCACCACCAAGTTCGTCTTAAAAGAACTCACTTTTAGTTGGTAATAAAAAAGGATAAAAATATTTTTTTATTCTTTTTTCTACCAGATAACGAGAATTACTTGTACCGCATTCTTAGTTATAGTATGTAGATTGGGAAGAAAATTATTTCAATTTATCCCTGCTTTGTTTTGTTTTCCAATTTTAGTGGTATGGGCGTGTTATTGTTGTAAGATTGAAATGTAATAAAATACTATCTAGATACTAAAGAAGCTGAGAATAGAAAGCAAAAGATAAATGAGAGAAACAAACGATTTTAGGAAGGTTTGTTTGTCTTCCTAGTGTTCGACATAAGAAAAGAAATTTTCCTATCCCTTTTCTTGTGTCGAAATAATAATGATTCTTGATCCCGTTTCCTATTCTTAGTGTAGATTTTTGTAGGTTTATCATAATTTTTTTTACGTAAAATAAGTGATGGACAAACAAAAAAAGATTTTCAATAAAAAAAAGAGAGGTTCTTTTAGTATGCAAAAGAAGGGATTTGCATGATCTCTGAGCTACAAAACAAAACTCCAGTAAATTGAGATTGAGGGATTCTTTCTTTCTTCTAACTTTGAAAATAAAGTATCAATAGATACTATTGAGCAAGATGTATTCAGAATTAATTAATATTAATTTAATAATATTAATTTAATTAAGTTTTAATTAAGTAAATTTTTCAAAAATATCATACA